ATGTGAAATATTATAATAGTGTATAAACATGCATTTTGGGGTGGAAAAACTTTTTAGAGGCTTTCCTGTTTCCGGGGGGTTTTCAGGAATTATAGCAATCTTACGAGTTTTGGGGGGTAGGGGGGTTTTACGCGCAAAAACTCCAGGGGGTGAGACCTTAGATACATGAGGAGATGAAAATCACTTATGCTCGTGACAACATTAGTATGTGGAAGTTCCACAATATATGTTTTTCTCATCATGCATGTATCTTTCTCCCTCGCAAACACTAAAGGAATTGTTCCACCTAAAATTGTTGTTGTGTGTACACTCTGAGATGTCAGGTGAAAGGAGAACAAAAAAAGATTAACCCCCTACCCTCTGGGGAGGATGCTCGCATGTTGGTATGTTGGGTATTATGTATTTACACCATTAACTTATGCGAGTGTCGATGAAGGTGTGTGGGAGCGTTTTCGAGTCATGGCCCTGAGGTAGGAACCAAATGCCAGGAATAGTTCATTACGTGAAACCCTCACAGTTTTTGTCCTTGACCATCAATTGGACGATATCACTGTGAAATAACTTACATGGTGTGACTTGTACTGCGTTAATGGTTACCCCAAAGCAAATGACTTATAGTATAAATGATCACAGTATATGTACATGAATGAAATACATGTCCTGTTTCATACAGATGATTGGGCACATATATTAATGTGGTTGCGAGGATTATATTTGTCCCGAGAAACATAAATCAAATATGTCACATAAGCAGTCTAGGTGCTGTGGGATAGTGGGTGATTTACCATACAATGACATGTCTATGCAATGAAAATGTGTTATTTAAACATTTGATGTTATTTAGCCTTTCATTATATTGATGGTATTAATACATACATGTACTCGCTGAAATATTGTATATGTGTTTAAAGCAGAAGATAGTTTAATGTAAGAATCCTAGCTTTGGGAGTTAGGGGTAGGAGTTAGAATCTCCTTTTTCTGAGCAGTAGGGAGGAATTTAACCTCCGACGTCCGGTTTACAAGACCGGCGCTCTGACGCTGAGCTACTAGTGCAGGCTCATCCGAGCATTTTGTTTTCGACTCATCCTGCTAGGGGTGTAAAGACGAGGAATAGAAGGAAGTAGAGAACTGAGGCAACCTGTCCAATAATAATAAATGGGTGTTCAACTGGTATTCCTCCGATTCAAGTTAAAATTATAACATCCGCAACGAGGGTTCAGAACAAGAATTGTGTGATTGGACGGAAGGTCAGGCTTCGTTGTTTAGATGTATGGAGGATTGGGACGACTATAAGGACAAGGATAGAGAATAGTAGTGCTAAGACCCCTCCAAGTTTGTTAGGAATGGATCGGAGAATGGCGTAGGCAAATAGGAAGTATCATTCTGGTTTAATATGTGGAGGGGTGACTAAGGGGTTGGCTGGGGTAAAGTTGTCGGGATCGCCTAGCAAATTAGGGGAGAATAGAGCTAGGGAGGCTAGCGCAGTGAGTAGTGCTGCGAAACCTAGAAGGTCTTTGTAGGAAAAATAGGGGTGGAAGGAGATTTTATCTGCGTCGGAGTTAAGGCCTGTGGGGTTGTTTGACCCAGTTTCGTGGAGGAAGAGTACGTGGAGGATGAAGACAGCAGCAATAATAAAGGGAAGAAGGAAGTGGAATGCAAAGAATCGGGTGAGGGTTGCGTTGTCTACGGAGAAGCCCCCTCAAATTCACTGAACGAGGGTATTACCTACGTAGGGCACAGCGGATAAGAGGTTAGTAATGACCGTGGCTCCTCAGAATGACATTTGTCCTCAGGGAAGAACGTAGCCTACGAAGGCAGTTCCCATGAGTAGGAGGAGGAGGATTACTCCGGTATTTCAAGTTTCTTTGTATAGATATGAGCCGTAATATAAACCACGGCCAATGTGAAGATAGATGCAGATGAAGAAGAAAGATGCTCCGTTGGCATGCATATTACGAATAAGTCAGCCGTAATTCACATCTCGGCAGATGTGTGCCACGGATGTAAAGGCGGTGGCAATGTCAGAGGTATAGTGTATTGCTAGAAAGAGACCTGTTAGGATTTGGGTGGCTAGGCAGAGTGCGAGGAGGGAGCCAAAGTTTCATCATACTGAAATATTGGAGGGGGCGGGGAGGTCAATTAGTGAATCGTTAACGATTTTTAGGAGGGGGTGGGTTTTACGGAGGTTGGCCATTAGGGTTCTTGTAGTTGAATAACAACGGTGGTTTTTCAAGCCATTAGTCCTGGTTAAAGTCCTGGCAGGAATTATGACTTTTATTATGTATTTATTTTTGTTTTGTTTTGTTTTTGGATTAATTGCGGTTGCTTCTAATCCTTCGCCTTATTTTGCTGCGTTAGGGTTAGTAGTTGTAGCTGGGATAGGGTGTGGTGTTCTGGTGGGGCATGGGGGCCCTTTCTTATCCCTTGTGCTATTTTTGATTTATTTAGGAGGTATGTTAGTTGTATTTGCGTATTCAGCAGCTTTAGCTGCTGAGCCGTACCCGGAAACTTGGGGGAGTCGGCCGGTCACAATATATATGGTTGCGTATGTATTAATTGTAGTTGTGGTTGCTGGGCTGTTTTGGGGAGGATGATATGAATCTTCTTGGGGGTCGGCAGATGAGTTGGCAGAGTTTTCTGTGTTTCGGGGAGACATGGCAGGGGTTGCATTGATATATTCTTTGGGTGGTTGGATGTTAATTATTAGTGCTTGAGTTCTTCTATTGACCTTATTTGTTGTGTTGGAATTAACTCGCGGGCTAAGCCGTGGGGCTTTACGAGCTGTTTAGGGGAGAATAAGAAGTAGTATAATTACTAGCGTAAGGAAGAAGATGGAAAGGTAAGTTTTGATTATTCCTTGTTGGATGTTGCTTGCTGTGGAGATGAGCGGAAGGTTAATTGAGGTAATGGCTTTAGGGCCCGATTTCTCTAGTCACGTTTGATCTACTAGTTGGCTGGCAATTAGTTGGCCTAATACTAGGTTTAGTTTAGGGGTAAAGCGGTGGATGATTGCTGGGAAGAAGCCCAGTATATTAGAAAAATGGTGAGCTGGCAGGGTTGGTGTGGGAGAGTATTGTTTACTTGTAAGGGAGGCTAGTTCAAGGGCGATGAGTACTCCGAGGATAGTGACTGCTAGGGCGGCTAGTTTCAAGATGGGAGGCATGGTTATAACAGGGGTTTTTAAGGGAAGGATGTTCGATGTAATTAAAAGACCAGCGATGATGCTTCCTCAGGCTAGTCGTTTGATGGGGTTGATTACTGCGGGGTTATTTTCATTGATAGGGGAAAGTGGATTAAATCGGGGGTGGCCCATAACTACGAAGAAAACGATTCGTATGCTGTAGATGGCGGTGAAAGAGGTTGCCAGGAGGGTGAGGACTAGGGCTCAGGCGTTAAGGTGGGAGGTGTTTAGTGCTTCGATGATGGCGTCTTTCGAGAAGAAGCCTGCAAGGAATGGGGTACCAGTGAGGGCTAGGCTGCCGATGGTTAGGCAGGAGGAGGTGAAGGGAGTAAGGTGGTGTATTCCTCCTATTTTGCGGATGTCTTGTTCGTCGTTAAGGCTGTGGATAATAGAGCCTGAGCAGAGGAAAAGCATGGCTTTGAAGAACGCGTGGGTGCAGATGTGGAGGAAGGCGAGCTGAGGCTGGTTGAGGCCGATAGTGACTATTATTAATCCTAGTTGACTGGATGTTGAAAAGGCAACGATTTTTTTGATGTCATTTTGGGTGAGAGCGCAGGTAGCTGTGAAGAAGGTCGTGAGGGCGCCTAAGCAGAGGCAGGTAGTTAGAGCAGTTTGGTTGTTTTCTATAAGGGGACTCATTCGAACAAGGAGGAAAATTCCTGCAACGACCATAGTGCTAGAGTGCAGTAGGGCAGAGACCGGTGTAGGGCCCTCCATTGCGGAAGGAAGTCATGGGTGAAGTCCGAATTGAGCTGATTTTCCGGTTGCGGCTACAATTAGCCCTAGGAGGGGGAAAGTAAGGTCAAAGTCTTTGGCTGCGGTAAATATTTGTTGCATCTCTCATGAATTAAAGTTTGTAGCTATCCATGCTATTGCAAAAACTAGGCCGATATCTCCAACCCGGTTGTAAAGCACTGCTTGCAGGGCTGCAGTGTTGGCGTCTGCTCGACCATATCATCAGCCGATTAGGAGGAAAGATATAATTCCGACGCCTTCCCACCCAATAAAAATTTGGAATATGTTGTTTGCTGTAACTAGAATAATTATGGCGATGAGGAAGATCAGTAGATATTTGAAGAACCGGTTTATATATGGGTCAGAGTGTATATATCAGGATGCAAATTCTAGAATAGATCATGTTACGTAAAGAGCGATGGGGGTAAAGATAATGGAGTAGTGGTCAAACTTTAGGCTAATATTGATGTCAAATGTGAGGGTATTTATTCAATTTCAGTTAGTGATAATTGTTTCTAACCCTTGATTAAGATAAATGAATAAGGGGAGAAGACTAACAAAGAAGGCAAGTTTTACTGCAGTCTTTACTTGTGTTAGTGCCCACTCTGGGTTTTGTGGGCGAGGATTTAGTGTGGTTAAGACTGGGTAGGCCAGGAGTGTAAAGATAATAATAAGGCTGGATGTTATCATAAGCGAGGTGGGGTGCATAGCTGCTACTTGGATTTGCACCAAGAGTCTTTGGTTCCTAAGACCAACGGATTAGCTATTATCCTTTAGGAGCGGCCTCGAGTGAGCCTTGGAGTTCAACTAAGGTGACGGAGATTAGCAGTCTTCGTTGCTGGCGAGCCTCTCTCGGTGAATGAGAGGGGTTTAACCTCCAGTTTCTAGAATCACAATCTAGCGTTTTGATTTAAACTACATTCACAGGCGGTTCATCCCCAGATAAGCTCTGGTTTGAGAATAAGGAGGATTAGGGGAAGAATATGGAGGAGGATGAGTAAATGTTCTCGAGAGTGGGAGGGTTCAAGGGCAATAATATGTCCTGGGAGAGGCCCTCGTTGAGTTATTAGGAATATGTAGAGGGAGTAGCCTGCAGTGATGAGTGTACCTGCTCCCGTTAAGGCTAAAGTTCATCAAGATCAGTTAAAAAGAGATGTGATAATTATAAGCTCTCCTATAAGGTTTGGTAGTGGTGGAAGAGCAAGGTTAGCTAGGCTTGCAATAAACCATCAGGTTGCTATTAGTGGGAGGACTATTTGTAGGCCACGGGCAAGGATTATTGTTCGGCTGTGGGTTCGTTCGTAGTTGGTGTTCGCCAGGCAGAAGAGAGCAGAGGATGTAAGGCCGTGGGCAATTATTAGAATAAGGGCCCCTGTAAAGCCTCAGGGTGTTTGAATAAGAATACCTCCTGCTACTAAACCCATATGGCTGACTGATGAATAAGCAATGAGTGATTTTAAGTCTGTTTGGCGTAGGCAGATTGATCCTGTTATAATTACCCCTCAGAGGGCGAAGATAATAAATGGGTAGCTAAGTTCTTTGGTTAGGGGCTCTAATATAATTATTATTCGTATTATGCCATAGCCCCCAAGTTTTAGAAGTACTGCTGCAAGGACTATTGAACCTGCGATTGGGGCCTCAACGTGGGCTTTGGGCAGTCAGAGGTGGACACCATATAGGGGTATTTTAACCAAGAAAGCTAAAAGGCAGCCCGCTCATCAGAGTTTGTCCGCGTAAGTGGAGAGGGGAATTGGATTTGAGTATTGAAGAGTGAGTAGTGAGAGTGAGCCTGTGTTGTTTTGTAGGAGGAGTAGTGCAACAAGGAGGGGGAGGGAGCCCGCTAAGGTGTAGAAAAGGAAGTAGGTTCCCGCGTTAAGGCGCTCAGTTTGGTTTCCCCAGCGTGTAATAATAATTAGGGTGGGGATGAGGGTGGCTTCAAACATAACGTAAAATATAATTACCTCTGTTGCTCCGAAAGCCAAGATAAGGAAAAATTGGAGGGAGGTGAGTAGTGTAATATATATTCGTTGGCGGTTGATTGGTTCTAAGGATGTGTGATTTTGGCTTGCAAGAATTATGAGGGGAAGAAGTCAGCAGGTGAGGACTAAAAGAGGTGTGGATAGAGCATCGGTTGCTATGTAACCATTTAAGCAGGATCAGCCTGTTTCAGAAAGGTTTTTTAATCAAGTCAGGCTAGCTAAGGCAATGATGAAGCTGTGGGCCAAGGTGGTTGGTCATAGTCATTTGGCAGGTGTTAGTCAGGTTGTTGGTACTAGCATAAGAGTTGGGATTAAAATTTTTAGCATTGTAGTAAGTTAAGGCTTTGTAGGCGGTCTGTCCCGTGTGTTCGGGCGGTAGCAACTAGAAGGGCAAGCCCTGCGCTTGCTTCGCAAGCTGAGAAGGCCAGTAGGAGTATGGGTGAGGCTGAAAAGCTAGTAGAATCTAGTTGAAGGGTTCAGAGGGAAAGGGCAACGAAGAGTGAGAGTATTATTCCTTCTAGACAGAGTAGGGCGGAGAGAAGGTGATAGCGGTGGAATGCTAAGCCTGCTAATCCTAGTATAAATGTTGATGAGAAGGCAAAGTGAACGGGGGTCATACAGGTAATTATGGACTTTAACCATAAGCTTTTGAGCCGAAATCAAATATTTTAATTAAACTAATAACCTATTCGGCCCACTCTAAACCTCCTTGGATTCATTCATAAATTAGTCCAAGGGTGAGTAGGGTTAGGACTAGGGAGGCTCAGAGGAAGGTCAGAATTGGTGTGTCTAATTGATCGCCCCAGGGAAGGGGTAGTAGGAGGGCAATTTCTAGGTCAAACAGAAGAAAGAGAATAGCGACTAGAAAGAATCGAAGGGAAAAAGGCAGGCGGGCCGACCCCAAGGGGTCAAATCCGCACTCGTAGGGTGAAAGCTTTTCGTGGTCGGGGTTCATTTGGGGGAGTCAAAAGGAGACAATGGCAAGGATAATTGATAACAAAGTTGCAATTGCAATAACGGTAGTAATTAAATTCATTATCTTTCCTTGGACTTTAACCAAGACCGGGTGATTGGAAGTCACTTATACTATTTAATACTAGAAAGATTATGAGCCTCATCAGTAGATTGATACGTAGAGGAAAAGTCAGACGACGTCTACGAAATGTCAGTATCAGGCGGCTGCTTCAAATCCAAAGTGGTGGTCGGATGTAAAGTGGTGGCGAACTTGGCGCATAAAGCAGACAGCTAGGAAGGTAGAACCAATAATAACATGGAGGCCGTGGAAGCCAGTTGCGACAAAGAAGGTAGAGCCATAGACTCCATCTGCGATGGTGAATGGGGCTTCATAATATTCTATAGCCTGGAGACATGTAAAGTAACCCCCTAAAAGGATAGTTAAGGCCAAGGATTGGATTGCTTGTTTTCGTTTTCCTTCTATAATGCTGTGGTGGGCTCACGTTACTGTTACTCCGGAAGCAAGTAGAACTGCTGTGTTTAAGAGGGGGACTTCGAATGGGTCAAGGGCTGTGATTCCTGTGGGCGGTCAGCACCCGCCTAGTTCGGGGGTGGGTGCTAGGCTTGAGTGGTAGAAAGCTCAGAAGAAGCCTAGGAAGAAAAGGACTTCTGAAGTAATGAAGAGGATTATTCCGTACCGAAGGCCTTTTTGTACGGGAGGGGTATGGTGGCCTTGGAATGTCCCTTCTCGTACTACGTCTCGCCATCACTGAGCTGTTGTTAGGGTTACGAGGACAAGTCCGAGTGTTATTAAGAGTGAAGAGTGGAAGTGGAATCAGATTGCTAATCCTGAGGTTATTAGTAGGGCACCTACGGCGCCCGTTAGGGGTCATGGGCTGGGGTCGACTATATGATAAGGGTGTGCTTGATGGGCCATTAGACGTTTTCTTGTAAATACAAGCTTAGTAGTAGAACAAATACGTAAGCTTGAATCATTGCTACTGCTACTTCTAATAGTGTTAGTAGGAATAGGAGAATAGTTGTTAGGATGGCTACTGTGGGCATGAGGGGAAGGAGAACAAATGCAGCTGTGGCGATGAGCTGAATAAGTAGGTGGCCAGCTGTAAGGTTGGCTGTAAGTCGAACGCCTAGGGCAAGAGGGCGGATGAACAAGCTAATGGTTTCGATGATAATGAGGACAGGAATTAAAAGGGTTGGAGTCCCTTCGGGAAGGAGGTGGCCAAGGGCATGGGTAGGCTGGTTTCGTATTCCAATAATGACTGTGGCAAGTCAGAGGGGTACTGCTAGTCCTATATTAAGGGAGAGTTGCGTGGTGGGTGTGAAGGTGTAAGGAAGGAGTCCTAGCATATTAAGTGTAATTAAAAAGATTATTAAAGAGGTGAGCAGAGTTGCTCATTTATGTCCCCCTGGATTTAAGGGAAGGAGGAGTTGTTGTGTAAAGCGGTTAATAAACCAGCCCTGAAGAGTGAGCAATCGGTTATTTAATCATCGTGCAGAGGGGGTTGGATAAAGAATTCAGGGTAATGTTAAAGCAAGTGCTATTAATGGAATACCTAAATAAACTGGGCTTATAAATTGATCGAAAAAGCTTATTGCCAAGGTCAAGATCAGGCTTCTGTTTTAGGTTTTTCTGTGCTTTGTGGAGTTGGCTCGTTTGGATATGTGTGGGATATAATCTTAGAGGGAAGAACTGTGAGGAAGATTAGTCAAGAGAAGGTTAGGATGGCGAATCAGGGCGCTGGGTTAAGTTGGGGCATGTCGCTGAGGGTGGTTGGTAGTCACCAATCTTTAGCTTAAAAGGCTAACGCTCTGTACCGATTTAGCTTCTTAGCGAGGCGTCTTCAATTATTGATGATGTTCAGTTTTCAAAGTGTTCTAGGGGGACAGCTTCTACTACAATAGGTATAAAGCTATGGTTTGCTCCGCAGATTTCAGAGCACTGACCATAGTAAACTCCAGGGCGATTAACAATAAAGGTGGTTTGGTTTAGTCGTCCTGGGACTGCATCGACTTTTACTCCGAGGGCGGGGACAGCTCATGAGTGAAGTACGTCTTCAGCGGAAATCAGGACTCGAACTGGTGAATTTATTGGGATTACCATTCGGTGGTCTGCTTCCAGGAGACGGAATTGGCCAGGGGTTAGGTCTTGTGTGGGGATTATATAGGAGTCGAATCCCAGGTCTTGATAGTCTGTATACTCATAGCTTCAGTATCATTGATGGCCCATGGCTTTAATGGTAAGGTGTGGGTCATTAATTTCATCCATGAGGTAAAGAATCCGTAGGGATGGAAGAGCAATTAGGATTAAAATTACGGCTGGAAGGATTGTTCAGATAATTTCAATTTCTTGGGAGTCCAGGATTAGTTTGTCTGTAAATTTAGCAGTTACTATAGCTACAATAATGTAAAGTACTAGTGTACTGATTAGGAAAACGATTATTAAAGCGTGATCGTGGAAATGTAAAAGTTCTTCTATAAGGGGTGAAGCTGCGTCTTGAAATCCAAGTTGGGAGGGATGTGCCATTAAATTCAAGACACACGGGGGTTTAACCCGCAATTCTGCCTTGACAAGGCAGTGTAATGGCATTTTACTAGTGTCTTATGAAGAAAGTGACAGAGCGGTTATGTGGTTGGCTTGAAACCAATTGATGGGGGTTCAACTCCTCCCTTTCTCGTTAGTTTGAGCGAATTTGGACGAAAGCAGGCTCTTCAAATGTGTGGTAAGGAGGTGGGCAGCCGTGAAGTCATTCCACGTTAGTTGCTGTTAATTCTACTGAGAGAACTTCACGTTTTGCGGCAAATGCTTCCCAGATAATGAAGAGGAACATAATAACAGCAATAAGGGATACTAAAGACCCGAGTGAGGAAACTGTGTTTCACAGGGTATAGGCATCGGGGTAATCTGAGTATCGTCGAGGTATCCCGGCGAGTCCTAGGAAGTGTTGTGGGAAGAAGGTTAGATTTACTCCGGCAAACATTACACCAAAGTGCACTTTTGTTCATGTGTCGTGTAGTGTATAGCCTGTAAAAAGAGGGAATCAGTGGACAAAGCCAGCGACGATTGCAAATACAGCCCCCATTGAGAGAACGTAGTGGAAGTGAGCGACTACATAATATGTGTCGTGAAGGACAATGTCTAGGGATGAGTTTGCTAAAACAATTCCTGTTAAACCTCCTACAGTGAATAAGAAAATGAACCCAAGGGCTCATAGCATCGGTGTCTCTCATTTAATACTTCCTCCGTGGAGGGTGGCCAGTCAGCTGAAGACTTTAACACCGGTTGGGATGGCAATAATCATAGTAGCGGATGTGAAGTATGCACGTGTGTCTACGTCCATCCCTACAGTGAACATGTGGTGGGCTCAAACAATAAAGCCTAGAAGGCCGATGGCCATCATGGCTCAGACCATTCCTATATACCCGAAAGGTTCTTTTTTACCGGAGTAATAGGCAACGATGTGGGAGATTATTCCGAAGCCTGGAAGAATAAGAATATATACTTCTGGGTGGCCAAAGAATCAGAATAAATGTTGGTAAAGGATTGGGTCCCCGCCTCCTGCTGGGTCAAAGAAAGCAGTGTTTAGGTTTCGATCTGTAAGAAGCATTGTGATGCCAGCAGCTAAAACTGGGAGGGAGAGAAGAAGAAGGACGGCCGTAATTAGCACAGCTCACACAAATAGTGGGATTTGATATATTGAAACTGCGGGCGGTTTCATATTAATAATTGTAGTGATGAAGTTGATAGCCCCCAGAATTGATGAAACCCCTGCTAAGTGAAGGGAGAAAATAGTTAGGTCTACTGACGCTCCGGCATGGGCAAGATTACCAGCTAGTGGGGGATATACAGTTCAGCCTGTTCCAGCTCCGGCTTCTACCCCTGAAGAAGCTAAAAGTAGGAGGAAGGAGGGAGGGAGAAGTCAGAAGCTCATATTATTTATTCGGGGGAATGCCATGTCAGGAGCTCCAATCATCAGAGGAATAAGTCAGTTTCCGAAACCTCCAATCATGATTGGCATTACTATAAAGAAAATTATTACGAAGGCATGGGCCGTAACAATTACGTTATAAATTTGGTCGTCCCCTAAAAGGGCGCCAGGTTGACTAAGTTCTGCTCGGATAAGTAAGCTTAAAGCTGTTCCTACTATTCCGGCTCAAGCACCAAATACTAGATAAAGGGTGCCGATGTCTTTGTGATTAGTTGAGAAAAATCAGCGCGTGATTGCCACAGGTAGGATGGCTGAGTTTTAAGCGGTGGATTGTAGCCCCATAGACAGAGGTTCGAATCCTCTTCTTACCAAGCTCCGAGGTGTATTTACATATAAGATTGCAAATCTTAAGACGCAGGCTAACTACCTGCCGGGGCTTTCCCCCGCCTTTTTGCTTAAGCTAGGCGGGGGAAAGTAGATAGATGCTCGCTGGTTTGAGCGCTTAGCTGTTAACTAAGATCTTGCAGGATCGAGGCCTGCCTGTCTAGTAAGGCTTTAGCTTAATTAAAGTGTCTGTTTTGCATACAGTTGATGTGGGTTAGTGTCCCGCAAGTCTTATCAGGGACTGGGAGATTTTCACTCTCGCTTAGGGCTTTGAAGGCCCTTGGTCTGATGTTAACCTAAGTCTCTACAGGGAGAGGAGGGCTGTGATGGCGGGGGTAAGAGGAAGGAGGAGAATTGTAGCTGAAGTCGAGATGGCTAGGGGGAGATTTAATTGAGGGGTTTGGAAGCGTCACGGTGTGGTGCCCGTTAGGTTGTTGGGGAACATTGTTAGAGTTATTGCGTAGGAGAGGCGGAGGTAGAAGTATAGGCTTAGCAGGGCTGTTAGTGCGGCTACTGTCGCCAGGAGGGGGAGGTCTTGCTTTGTAAGTTCTTGAAGAATAAGTCACTTTGGCATGAAGCCTGTTAATGGGGGTAAACCTCCTAGTGAAAGGAGGATCAAAGGGGTTAGGGAGGTAATGACTGGTGCTTTAGTTCAAGAAATTGCTAGAGAATTGACGTTTGTTGCCTTATTAATTTTAAATACAAGGAATGTTGAGAAAGTTATGACAAAGTAGGTTAGAAGGGTTAATAAGGTTAGAGAGGGGGAGAACTGGATGATGAGGGTCATTCAGCCCAGGTGAGCGATCGACGAGTATGCTAGGACTTTACGAAGTTGTGTTTGGTTTAACCCACCCCAGCCCCCGATCAAAGTCGACGAGATGCCGAGGAGAATAAGGAGGGTGGGGTTGTTGGGTTGGAGTTGGAGGAATAGGGCGAAGGGGGCAAGTTTTTGCCAGGTTGACAGGATGAGACCTGTGGTTAGGTCTAGGCCTTGAAGGACTTCTGGAAGTCAGGAGTGTATTGGGGCTAGTCCAATTTTAAGGGCCAAAGCTAGTGTAATCATTGTGGTTGGGATTGGGTGGGTTATTTGTTGGATATCCCATTGGCCAGTTAGTCAGGCGTTGGTTGTGCTTGCGAATAGGAGCATAGCAGCAGCTGTGGCTTGTGTCAAGAAATATTTTGTAGTTGCTTCAACTGCTCGAGGGTGGTGGTGTTGGGCTATTAGGGGGATGATGGCTAGGGTATTAATTTCCAGGCCCATTCAGGCAAGTAGCCAGTGTGAGCTCGCGAATGTAATTGTTGTTCCTAGACCCAGGCCAAAGAGTAGGATGGCTAAAATGTAAGGGTTCATTAGCAGAGGCAGGATTTTAACCTGCATGTTTGGGGTATGGGCCCAAGAGCTTAATGTTAGCTGACCCTGCTAGGAAGTGGTGTAGTGGAAGCACTAAGAGTTTTGATCTCTTCAGGTAGGGTTCAAATCCCTTCTTTCTAAAGGAGTTGGGGGGACTTTAACCCCCATGGTTCACTCTATCAAAGTGGCCCTTTACTTCAGGCACAGCTCCTTGAGGTTATAGTTGAGGGGGTAGGCCTGCGAATGCGATAGGTAGCGCTAGATGTCAGATGACAAGTGCTAGGGTGAGGGGGAGGAAGTTTTTTCAGATGAGGTGCATGAGTTGGTCATATCGGAATCGAGGGTAGGATGCTCGGACTCAAAGGAAGACGATGGACAGGAGGGCTGCTTTGGTTATGAGGTTGATGGCGGTGAGTTCTGGGATAGTTGGGATGTGCGAGGCCCCTAGGAATAGGGTGGCTGAGAGTGTATTCATCAAAAGAATGTTGGCGTATTCAGCTAGGAAGAATAGGGCGAATGGGCCTCCTGCATATTCTACATTAAAGCCGGAGACTAGTTCAGATTCCCCCTCGGTTAAGTCGAAAGGGGCACGGTTAGTCTCTGCTAGTGTTGAAATGTATCATATGGCGGCAAGTGGTCATGCGGGCATCACAAGCCAGATGCTTTCTTGGGCAGTATTGAAAGTCTGGAGGGTGAAGCCGCCTGTGAAGATGATGATGTTTAGTAGAATTAGGCCTAGGCTAACTTCGTACGAGATAGTCTGGGCTACAGCTCGAAGGGCTCCTACGAGGGCGTATTTTGAATTCGATGCTCAGCCTGAGCCCAAGATTGAATATACGGCAAGGCTTGATAGTGCTAGAATAAATAGAATGCCTAGATTTAGGTCGGCTACTGGGTAGGGGAGGGGCATTGGTGCTCAAAGTGTAAGGGCTAGTGTTAGTGCTAGCATAGGAGCTAGGAGGAATAGAATAGGGGAAGAGGTGGAAGGTCGTACTGGTTCTTTAATAAATAGTTTTACCCCGTCAGCAATGGGCTGAAGGAGTCCGTAGGGTCCAACTACATTGGGGCCCTTTCGTAGTTGCATATAGCCTAGGACTTTTCGTTCAATAAGGGTGAGGAAAGCAACGGCTAGGAGGACAGGGACAATAAAGGCTAAGGGGTTTAACAGGTGGGTAATTAATGCTGTGATCATAGTTAGAGAGAGGACTTGAACCTCTGTTTAAAGGGCTTAGGCCTTTTGCAATGTGCCGGGCTCTGCCACTCTAACATGCCATTCTCTTAGGCACAGTGGGCGCACCCTCTTGCCTAGTTTAGATGATTTCATTAGGTAAGGGTGAGGCGTGCCTAAGGTATGGGCCTCTTCTTTTCGGTCCTTTCGTACTAGAAAAGATTAACTTCATAGATAGAAACTGACCTGGATTACTCCGGTCTGAACTCAGATCACGTAGGACTTTAATCGTTGAACAAACGAACCCTTAATAGCGGCTGCACCATTAGGATGTCCTGATCCAACATCGAGGTCGTAAACCCCCTTGTCGATATGGGCTCTAAAAGGGGATTGCGCTGTTATCCCTAGGGTAACTTGGTCCGTTGATCGGCGGAAGCCGGATCGTAAGAGGTCAGAGATTCTGTTAGTTAGAGTTGTAGCTCTTGCTTGTGGGAGTGTGGGAAAAGGGTTTTGGGTTTGTTCTCCCAGTCCACATGGGGGTTTTGTGCTGCCCCATGGTCGCCCCAACCGAAGACATTAGGACAGGGGGTCATTAAGTTCGGGCCTTTATTAGGGGGTATTTAACATGATCTGTCTTGGTGTCTAAAGCTCCATAGGGTCTTCTCGTCTTATGTATTTATCCCCGCTTCTGCACGGGGAGATCAATTTCATTGACTGGAAAGAGGAGACAGTTAAGCCCTCGTTATGCCATTCATACAGGTCTCCATTTAAAAGACAAGTGATTACGCTACCTTCGCACGGTCAAAATACCGCGGCCGTTAAACATATAGTCACCGGGCAGGCGGGACCTCTTATTCTTTGGTTTTGCAAGAGGCGATGTTTTTGGTAAACAGGCGAGGCTTAAGGAAAATGTTTGCCGAGTTCCTTCTCTTTCTTTTAGTCTTTCCTGGTGAGCACACCAGTGTAGGGTTAACGGTGTTGATTAGGACGATTTTCTAGTTTTGTGTTCGTACGTTTGTCCAGTACCCTCTTTGTTTGGGGCCGTTTATTGTTCGGTGGGGGGTCCGTTCCGATTTACACATGTGCTAGGAGAGAGGGCGTGACTCTCTTATTACTCATTTTAGCAGGGTCGCCCCCATGGGTGCATGGGGAGGCTCGGTAATGTTAGGGGATTAAGATAAGGGTATCGGGATATGGGGAGGGAATAGTATGTCTGAGCTTTAACGCTTTCTGTTGGGGTGGCTGCTTTTAGGCCCACCGGAACATTTCTCCTTAAAAATTATGATCTTTATCCTTCTAGAAAAGTTGTGTCTTTGTTCAAAGGGGCTGTACCCCCTTTGACTAACTCTCACGGTTTCTTTTAATCATTAGGTGGTTATTATTATATGAAGGGAGAAGCCATGAGGCTGAACTTTTATCCAATTCCCGGGCAACCAGCTATAACTGAGTTCGATAGGTCTGTCACCCCTACTCGAAGCTCTTCCCACTCTTTTGCCACAGAGACGGGTTTGCCCTATAATATTAGGCTGTCTTGGAGTAGCTCACACAGTTTCGGGGTTTCAAACTAAAGTTCTCTTTGCTTGAATATACTGGCTAAATCATGATGCAAAAGGTACGAGGGGTAATCTCTGCTTTTTATGGCTTTACTGGTCTATTTCATCTCTCTTTCAGCTTTCCCTTACGGTACTTTTTCTATTGCGCCCTTGTGGTCCTTTTCTGTCTCCCATACTTAGGAGGGAAAATGCTTTATTTCATTAAGTATAAGTGTTTTTGGGTTTAATTTATGTTTGTTTGTTGAGTTTGATTGTTGGGGCTAGCTAATAGGCGTCAGGGCGATTCGATTTGCACGAATGACTTCTCAGTGTAAGGGAGATGCTTTTCTGTTTTAGCTACGCTCTGGTTTAACCAAGCGCACCTTCCGGTACGCTTACCATGTTACGACTTTCCTCTCCTTCGCGGTTGTTAGAGTTTAAAGAAAATATTAGGTCCAGTTGCTTGGGGAGGGTGACGGGCGGTGTGTGCGCGCTTAAGAGCCGGCTTCAGCGGAACACTCTGCTTTCTGCTTACTGCTAAATCCTCCTTCAGCTACATGTTTCAATGCAGCATTCGTGTTCGCTGGCAGGCAGCGAATGTAGCCCATTTCTTCCCCTCCCATTCACTACACCTCGACCTGACGTTCTGGGCTGTGCCGATTGTGCTTACTATTAGGCCTTCACAGGGTAAGCTGGCGACGGTGGTATATAGGCGGAAAAAGCTAGGGGGGGTGAGGTTAAACGGGGATTATCGGTTCTAGAACAGGCTCCTCTAGGTGGATGTTAAGCACCGCCAAGTCCTTTGGGTTTTAAACTAATGTTCGTAATTCCCGGGCGGATGTTTGATGTAGTAAACGATCAATGTTTAAGGCTAAGCATAGTGGGGTATCTAATCCCAGTTTGTTTCTTAGCTTTCGTGGGTTCAGGTTAGGTAAAGCCACTTTCGTAGTTGGAGTTCACTTCCTCGGAAGCGTATAACAGCTAGGAGGAGGTTCCGCTTTAGTTGTATGTTTTCCTTAACCACGCTTTACGCCGTTGTCTGTCAACTTGAGCCTCTCGTATAACCGCGGTGGCTGGCACGAGTTTTACCGGCTCTCTTAGCTTTAACTAAGTCAAGTTTTCACTTATGGCTTAATATTTATCACTGCTGGGTTCCCTTGGGGGTGTGGCTAAGCAAGGTGTCGTGGGCTACTATGAATTGTGTGCCTGATACCGGCTCCTTGTGCCCGAGAAGGGTACTAAGGGCATCCTCACAGGGGGGCGGATACTTGCATGTGTAAATCTAGCTAGAGCTGACAGTAAAGTCAGGACCAAACCTTTGTGCTTGCGGGGCTTTCTAGGGCCCATCTTAACATCTTCAGTGTTACGCTTTAATTGAGCTACGCTAGC